TTTCGGTGGAGAAGAGAAAATAAATAGCGATTTATTCCTATGGATATTCCTATGGGGCACCCAGGAGGAGGAAGAAGATTCAATCGACCCACAATATGTTGCGTGGTCCAAGGAAATTACGGATCTGCTTGCACAATTTCATTTATATCGAATCTTGCTATCAGTCTTAGTATCAGAATAGCTGATATAGTCATGATTCAATGGGTCAGGTCCACTTACTTTTTTTCTCCATTTATCATTTTTCCGCTGGATTTGATCCTGATTGGAACAAGAGAGAAGTATCTTTGGTAATTGCTACTTGGGTATCTAGAATATCTATGTCCCAAGACAAAAAATCTGAATAACGAGAGTATATCCCTTAGTAACATAGTAGTCTTCCTAATGCGGGACATCCTATTATCATAATGAATGAACAAGTGTTCAACCCCATAACTCATTAGAACTTTGACAGGCAGTTCCCTTTTTTATACCATCTCTATCGGATGCGGAAAAATGACCATTGCAGCTTCATGGAAAAGCCCTTTATCGGATTTGAACCGATGACTTACGCCTTACCATGGCGTTACTCTACCGCTGAGTTAAAAGGGCCCGTTTAATTCAAAAAATTAATTTAGCCCACTAAGAATCTACTGGATATACCTGTACAATTATATCTTGTACAATTATATCTTGTATACATTGTATATAATATATACAATATACATATACAGATGGGGGCTCATTCAGTAACAATGAATTTAAATACATATATTAAATTAATATAATAATATAACAGTCTATGTTTATTATATCTTAACGATGCGCGAATCAATGAGTGAAAATTAGAATGAATGGGTTTGACTTTTTCTGTCGGGCAAGACATCCCCTATACTCCATTATTTTGATTATGATTAGATTATTAATCTTTGTTATATAAGAATTGTTATTGTTATATAAGAATATATAATGAATGGTTCCTGAATGAACAATAGAGAAATTTTCTTACATTAATATTATATGTATACGGAATCACGAAAGCACGAAAGGTTGTTCGTATCCTAGCATTCATTATATTGACAATTCCAAAAAACTACTCATACTATGAGTATAGTATGATGGCGATCGGGTGGGCGTGCCCCTATCGTCTAGCGGTTCAGGACATCTCTCTTTCAAGGAGGCAGCGGGGATTCGACTTCCCCTGGGGGTAGTAGGGTACGACGAAAGAAAAGTTGACCATGAATTATCAATAAACCGACAATTGATTCTTCCTGGGTCGATGCCCGAGCGGTTAATGGGGACGGACTGTAAATTCGTTGGCGATATGTCTACGCTGGTTCAAATCCAGCTCGGCCCAAGAATTCACCGATCCTTGAGGATGATATAACCACCAAAAATACATGATGATATGGAGGAATAAAGAGTCAACTTGATTCTATTTGTTCCTCCATGTTCTGATGTTTCTAACAATCTGGATCTATGAATTCTTTTAAGCCAATCCGAGAAATGAAATGAAAAGATGAAAAATAAAAGAGCCCTTTTTCATTGAAAGATGGATTGTCAGTCAATTTGGCAATAACCACGGGTTGCTTTGCTATTTATCCATCTTCTCTTCTATCTATGTAGATATGTATATCAGTATATCCGTTACAGGCGTCGATTACGATCTATTTTTTATATGATCTATCTATACGGTTATGGTTCGATGAAATAAAATGTAAAATCAAAATAAACAATAAATAATCTAAGCTGTACACCTCATTTTCTTGGGATTGTAGTTCAATTGGTCAGAGCACCGCCCTGTCAAGGCGGAAGCTGCGGGTTCGAGCCCCGTCAGTCCCGCACCGACCTGGGATCCTATGGATTCATCTCTCCGCCTTCTGCGAAGGGGAGGAGACAAAGAGCAGTATCTAATTCCAGATCCTTATTTCACATTTATCATCGGGCAAGGTAAGCTCAATTACTAATTGAATTGGGGACAATCTCTTTATCTCGCCCAAATTGCACGCTGGATTCTCGATTTATACGTCTGAATCAAGGAAAGGAAGGAGGATACGGATACTAATAAAAGATCAATCAAAGATCCTGTCTTTCTGTTCTGGGGGTGGAGAATAGAAAATAGAACGAATAATCTTTTTTTTAATTTTTCTCTGTCTTTCAAGAAGATTAGGTTAGGTCATCACAAAAACTTAGCTTAGAACTTAATTCGTTTTCCAGTTCACTTCTACTGTTTGGATCTGTGACGGATGGAATGCTGGTCGAACCTCATTCATATGATATCATTCTATAAAGAATGAGGCGCGGGTTATAGAAAGGAACGAAAGAGTAGAAAAATATGAGAAATTCAAAGGGATTCTTGGGTGGGGGTCAGGAATGCAATTTTTCGATTCAGTATGGATAAAAGATCTTCCTATGTTATACTATTCAATTCTCGACGATGAATTGATTTGATAGATCAGATATTGTTATTCATGATATTATAATCCGATTCAGTATCATCAGGATTTCATTAATCCCATTGAATTTCAAAATTATGGAGAAGGATTTCTCATCTCTATGGGATTAGATCCCGATTTCTTGCGAAGCAAAATAAAATTAAATTATGAGATTATGGAAGTAAATATACTCGCATTTATTGCTACTGCGCTGTTCATTCTAGTTCCTACTGCTTTTTTACTTATCATCTACGTAAAAACAGTCAGTCAAAATGATTAATTTGAATGAAACTTGAGTTAGTCTTATTTTATTAGTTTAGTTCTTTTAAAAATGATTCAATAAATGAAAGAAAGGGATTACAATTCCAAGTCTTAAATGAAATGAGCAGACTGGATTGAATCCGTGGTATATGTATCCAATAGATGAGATAGTACGGTGGGGAGAACTATATGAACCTTTCTACCGTACTATCTATTGTATGAAGATATGGAATATGGAATTGATAGAGATCAATTTACAATCAATCTACAATATGTATCTACATACATGTGGATGCAAATCCATAAATTCATTATTACATATTATATATATATAATATATATATATAGATTCAAATAGCACTCCCATTCCATCTCTTCGCTCCACCCATCCATTCGTTTTTATTTTGATGAATCCGAAATAATCTAACGTTAATAACTTAATTGTAATTGCTCTAATTCATAGGTTTCTCTTTAATTAAGTTAAAGACTTTCATAATGATAATCAGTAATCAGGATAGATTTTTGTTTGATTAAATTAAGTAGTAGAACTAAATTTTTTAACTATTGCGAAAGAGTGGAGGAGTAGTATGTGCATATACAAAAGAAAGGCAAGTAATTTTTTTTTAGAATTCAATTACGAAGAAAAAGAAATAATTGTGAATTGGATGATCTGTACTAGACGATCCAAGGAGTTCTATGGTAAGTTTTTCGTATCTGGAAAAGGGGTAGTAGACCTTTTTTCATGCTTGAAACCTGATGGTGAGGCGATAAAGCATAAATAAATGAAATGCCAGGAGTCTAAGGTAAGTATATGTGGATCACCGGGCGTTCTTCTTTTCTTATGCGTAGCCTCTCCAAGGTTAGGTCGCCCACAGTATAAAGTTGTATCTACTCTACATAATAGTAGAACGACTCCCCCTTTGAACAGTAAAGAGGGAAAGAAATAAAATAGGGATTGTTGCTCCTCATTGTAATATCCATAATGATGTTAATGTTATGGTAAGAAAGAACGGGTTCATCAAAATGAAATGGAATATTTTGGAGGAATAGAATAAATTTGATTGTAAAAAATCAAATTTCTATCATTATCAGGGGAGTTGCTTTGATTTTCAAAATACGAACGCGGGAATAATTGAGATAGCGGATCCAAAGGTTAAATTCAAATTAAAGGTAATTAATTACTAAATTTCTGTGGAATTTTGAGATGGAAGATATGTTTATTTAAACATAAAACGATCTAATTATAAAATTAAACAATTGATACAAGCTGATTACTCAACTCAATTACACTCAATTAGTAGTACCCTTAGAGTCCACTTCTTCCCCATACTACGAGTGAAAGGGAAAACGTAAAAACTACCATTAAAGCAGCCCAAGCGAGACTTACTATATCCATGTGAATCATGCCCCCTATCTCGATGAATATGAAGGAATTGTTACATTATTGATCCCTAAAATAATAATAGGGGAATTGGTGGTGCAGAGTCAAAAAAAATGAGATTATGACTTAAAGCTATTGACAAACGGATCCAATGGATCCGCTTGTAACAAGTATATATTTCCTATATAGGATTGATTTGTGGTGAGGAAGAATTGGATTAAGCACAAGCGCAACAGATACACGTTACCCATTGGAAGTATCAAGGGGATGTTACTAGGGGAATGGAACATGTCGTAATAGTAAGATCTATTCTTTGTTTTGTTGCGTTTTATAGGGAAAATATATCTACATATATACCATCAAGATGTATAACTGTCTCTCCCTAAGCTAAACCTTACTATCTCTGTTTCTGTGAAACAATCGGTAGACACCCTATTACATTGCTGCATTGCGGGGGTTACCACAGAAAAATGCTTTTTTTACTTTCTTCTATAGGGGCCAGTTAACCATTCACTATTGAATGACTGGCTGAGCACTGAAATCCTATCGCGAGTACGGCCTGTATACAAAGTATCTTCAGCCCTCTCCACAACCCCTAGGATTCGATTCCCCCGTGGGGAATCCAAGCGAGATCTAATTCACGACTGAATCAGTAGACCCTCCAGTGGGCATTGGTAGGGTACTGGTAGGGTATGGTAATTAGGAAAGATTGATAGTTATAGTCTTTCCTATAAGTAAACCCCCCCTGGATCCTCGGAGCAAAGATTTACAGCCCTTCTTTCATGGAACCTGCGTATTTTGAAGCTGATTCTGAAGATAAATAAAGTATCAACAGTTCTTTTCGTCCACCGGGCAAGAATCAGGCCAGTTATATCAGCGAAGCAGGATTCCGAGCCATTTGTTGTGTTGATCAGGCGACACCCGGATTTGAACTGGGGAGAAAGGAT